AATAAATGGTGTGTCCCTTTATGCTTCCAAATAGCAACAAATATGTTAACTCTATCTTTTTTTTATCCACTTCTTTTTTAATGCTTCTCGCTTCAGCAGCTACAATTAACTCAAAAGAAGCAGCCATTCTAAGCCTAGAAATAGTGAGTGTCTCCTCAACATCAGTTGACCTAATCTTCTTAGCCGATCCTACTAGACTTGTTTTTTTAAGATTAGTGTGTTTCATTGCTGCCTCAGTTATAACTTATGGTCAGGAGTATATGGGGGGAGAAGTAGATAAGAACCGTCTTTCTGGTCTTCTTATTCTTTTTATCCTCTCTATAGCTGCCCTTATTATTACCCCTAACATTATTACCATGCTTTTGGGGTGAGACGGATTAGGGATTGTGTCTTTTGTATTAGTTCTTTACTACAATAATCATGCAAGCAGGGGTGCTGCAATGATTACAGCCTTAACTAACCGAATTGGAGATATTCTGATTATTATCAGAATCGGGGCACATCTTTCTGCCGGCCACTGGGACTTACTTAGCATAGACAACTTATCCTCAGAAGCGGTATGCTTAATACTTCTAATTGCTGCCTGTACTAAGAGTGCACAATTTCCCTTTTCAGCCTGACTCCCACAGGCCATAGCAGCTCCCACCCCTGTTTCCGCTCTAGTCCACTCCTCCACCTTAGTTACCGCAGGAGTTTATCTCATAATTCGTCTGTCGAGACACTTTCTCCCCTGCCATAGATGGCTATCTGCCCTTCTTTTGCTTGCCTCTTTAACTAGAGTAATAGCAGGGATTGGAGCCTTAGTAGAAACTGACCTTAAAAAAATTGTAGCCCTTTCGACATTAAGTCAATTAGGCACTATGGTGCTAGGACTGGCTTTAGGAGCCCCGCTTTTAGCCTTTTTTCATTTAGTGACCCACGCTCTCTCAAAGTCCCTTCTTTTTATTTGTGTGGGGACCTTTATTTCAACCAACAAAGGCAGTCAAGACTGCCGCAACCTCAAAAGTCAATTATGACGAGCCGCCCCCGTCAGGTTTGCCGGAGCTTTACTTGCTAGCCTATCTCTATGTGGAGCCCCTTTTATTAGGGGATTTTACTCTAAAGACTTAATTTTAGAGTCTCTCTGACAGAGATCTGAAGGGTTACTTTCTATTAGTGCAGGAGCGCTTTCAACAGCTCTCACAAGAGCCTACTCAATCAAACTTATTAAAATATGCTCCGAAAGGTCCCCCTCCTCTGAGAGGCTCCCCTATCGAATTTCTTTTTTAGGGGAAACAAAGTTTTCGAAGGGACCCGTAATATTTCTCTCAATCGCTACTTTAACCGTAGGCTACCTTATAAGAAAAAATTGAACAATTTTTTTTTCCCCGCTGATACTACCTAGCTACCACAAGTATATAGCCATCACCATACTTGTGTCTGGGTGATTTCTTGCCAACTCTGAAGAGTTAGCTTTAATCGGAAGACATCAATCACCACTACATCACTTTTTGCAGTCTATATTTTTCCTTGAAAATCTCTCTTCCCAAGGCTCGCTGGCCTTCAGTAAATCTCCTAGATTTTTGACTTTCAAGGCCCTCGAGCAAGGTTGAATTGAAAGAATTTCTGTTACTGCCCCTGAAAAAGCTATAGTTCTTTTCTTGAAAATAAATTCCGTATAGCTCTAACCCCAAGACTTGCATATGTCACCCATATAGCACTAATCTCCTCCATTCTATTTGTTATTATAAATTAAAGCCCATAAAAGATGGCCGAGGTGTAGGCAGCGGGTTGAAGGTCCGCTAACGGCGATAAACGCCTCTTTTAATTAATTAGACAAAGATTCAAAAAAACTTTGGGGCTATTAGAATAGAAATGAAAATAAATTTTATTCCCTCTACAATTTTTTTTTATGTAGTAATTTTTATCTCCGGGGCCATTGCTATTAGGTCAAGAAACTGAATTTTCACCGTGGCGGCAATGGCACTTAACTCTGCTGCCATCCTACCACTGCTAGTATCATACTCTCCTTTTAAATCCTCTTACGCTGAGACAGCAGCAAAATACTTCATAGTTCAAGCAAAAGGCACGACCTTATACGCCATAGGAGCAACCATTCACGACCACTGAGACGTAACCGATGCTTCATTCATAAGGCTATCATATGTCCAATGAGGCTTAGTTCTTATAACCTTAGGGTTATTTGCCAAAATCGGAGTATTTCCTTTTTCAGCTTGGGTGCCAGGTGTTACAATTGGGGCCTCTTGATTAAACTGCTGGGTCTTACTTACCTGGCAGAAATACTACTTATGTGTAGTCCTTGCTCAGCTACTGAATGACCCAGCAAGAAAATTTCTTTTCTGACCAGTGGGAATAGCCATTGGGCTCACCGCACTTCATGGAGCTTACCTTGGGGTAACACAGACCAACCTGCGGTCTATTCTCGGGTGCTCCTCATTAGCCCACACCGGATGAGCTATCATAGCATGCTTACTAAACACTGAAGCTTTGTCATTCTATTTTGCCGTTTACTGCCTCACCTTAGGTTTCACCCTTATTGTATTCCACCTAACAGAAGTTAACAATACACAAGACCCATTCCTTATGATAAAAGGAGGTTGAGACACATCACTTCTTTCTTTTACTAGTACCATTAATATGCTTTCCTTGGGGGGAATGCCCCCCCTTTTAGGGTTTATAGGTAAATGAGCAGTCCTGTCTCAATGAGTTGAACATGGCCACTCTATACTCCCTCTTTGCACGGTTATATTAGCTTCATTCCTTAGACTTTTATTTTATATAAACATAATTTGAGGGGCCATATGGCGACTCTCCACTGAAAGAGCCACAAAACCAAAAAGAGGACTTCTTATGGGATTAATCCTTATCTCACATATTATTATAGGAATTTTCTGATCTATTCTTTTCGTTTTTTAAATTTGTCGCTGGGAGGGTTTAATTCTCCATTTTCCGGTTGCAAACCAGTTCTTTTCATTAAAGTACAGCAACCTTTTGACTCCTAAGGGGCTTAGGTTAATAAAACTTCAAGCCTTCAAAGCTTGCGTTAGGCATAGATGCCTAGCCCCTGATTATGAGATTTGCTTTAGCCCACCTTTTAACAGTTCTAATAGTACTAATCGCAGTGGCCTATTTCACACTCTTTGAACGAAAAGTGTTAGCCGCAGCCCAACTGCGTAAAGGACCCAATAAACTTAGGATCGTTGGATTAACCCAACCCCTGGCAGACGCCATTAAACTATTTTCCAAAGAGTCCACACGAGTTCAAGCTTCTAACGAAGGGAGTTACTCATTAGCCCCGGGCCTGGGGCTAATAGTAGCTCTAACCTTATGGGAATTAGCTCCTTCGAGAAGGCAGCTTCTTACTTTTAAATGAGGAGGACTTTTATTTCTTTGTGGCTCTAGCTTAGGAGTGTACCCTATTATCCTGGCCGGATGATCCTCCAACTCCAAATACGCTCTTCTTGGAGCTATACGGGCCATTGCCCAAACAATTTCTTACGAAGTCTGCATAGGACTAATCCTATTTAGAAGTATGCTTCTGAGATCATCCTTAAACTTCGTTGTTATTAGAAGCCTTTTATCAGTAAGCTGGGCTGCCCTCATTAGACCTCCGCTATTTATTATGTGAATGGCCTGTCTTCTAGCAGAGACAAACCGATCCCCCTTTGACTTTGCAGAAGGAGAGTCAGAACTAGTGTCTGGATTTAATGTAGAATATGGAGCTATTGGATTTTCTTTAATTTTTATAGCAGAATACGCAAACATCCTGTTTATGAGAATAATTACAGCAGCCGTATTCCTTGGAGGAGGCCCAAGACCTGTAATAGCACTAAAAACTATGCTGATCTGTTATATTGTAGTTTGATCTCGAGCTACACTCCCTCGTTTTCGATATGACCTCTTAATATATCTCACCTGAAAAAAATTTTTGCCTTTAGTGCTTGCTTTTTTGATACTATTTGTAAGCGCAATTTTTTTTATTTCTTCTTTCTAAAATCAACTCCCCTAAATCAAAAGCAGAAATAGTTTATACAAGTAACATCAAGTTGCAAACTTGAAAGAGTGACTTCTCACCTTCTGCTATATGTTAAGTGGCCGAGATATAGGCAGTAGGCTTTTAACCTATCTCACGGCCAAAAATGGCCCTTAACATATGCCACAACTTGGACCTGTAGAATGATTGATAGTATTTGGGTTGGTCTGAAGGACCATTTCTGGAGTAATAGTAGAAATTTATAGAGGGCCCGTTTCTTCTTTTAAATGGCCCCATAACCAAGAAAAAGTAAGAAAAACCTACTTATGACGTTGAAATAAATAAATCAAAAATGCTTATAAGACACAGTGTGTGTGCACAGGGGCTTTTGGCTCCCCTAGAGAGCATTAGTATGCTCTGTCTTAGATGATAACTCTAAGAATTTCTTTTTTAGGATTGTTTGTTTTTCTTAGAGGAGCAATCAGCCTAACCCGTCAAAAAACTAGTTTTTTAAGGGTACTCCTTGGCCTTGAAATATGTAATGTAGGAGTCTTCTTAACTCTAAGTGCAGGGCTTAGAGTAGGCACTATTAGCCCTGGAATTTTACTGTTTTTCTTTGTTCTTTGTGTTTGTGAGGCAGGGATTGGACTTGCAGTTTTAGTAGTCTTAGCCCGATGTCATGGTCATGACCATATCTCTACTGTTGGTACCTTGACCCATCCCATTTAGTTATGAAGCCAGCTTTAATTTTATTATTTCTATCCATATTTTGCAGCCTAACTGGTCAGAAAGGTCACTTCATACGGTCTATCTGACTAGCCGCTGCCGCTATCTTAGCCTCTTTTATTGCTTACAGCCCTATAAACAGGGCTAATAAGATTATTGCATGAGGCTTTTACTCTAACCAACTGTCCTCATGGTTAGTGATACTTACATTTTTTATTTCTTTTTTAGCCATAGTAGTCAGTACTACTAAAATTCAATGAAGAACCACGCACAGGCAAAAAGCATTTGGAGCGGCAGTTATTTTAATTTCTCTTTTTGTGTCCATCTGCTTTGTTATTAGCAATCTTCTTTGGTTCTATATGTTTTTTGAGGGCTCTCTTATCCCTATATTCTTTTTAGTGGCCGGGTGAGGAGCTTATCAGGAGCGGGTAGAAGCTAGAACCTATATAATTATATATACAGTAGGGGCTTCTTTACCTTTTCTCCTTCTAATTGCCTCCTGCTCTGGGACTCTCACAAAACCCCTGTTTCCTACTGTGACACAGGTGGTTGATATCCTCCCCCCTTCAGTTATTTGATATAGAAGCATAATAGCTTTTTTAGTTAAACTACCCCTTTACCCTTTTCACCTTTGATTACCAAAAGCTCATGTTGAAGCTCCAACTGCGGGCTCTATGATTTTGGCGGGAGTAATACTAAAATTAGGTGGTTTTGGACTTATCTGCTCCCTTATTATATTTAGCCATCTTTTCCCACAACTTTTATGAGTAGTTGCTGCTTTTGCTCTATGGGGGGGAATAATAGCAATACTTCACTGTATCCTCCAAGTAGACCTAAAATCAGCCATTGCATACTCTTCCGTAGCCCACATAAGATTAGTAATTTACGGAGCAGTATCTATAAATTGTTGAGGTCTTTGCTCCAGAACAATAATCATAATTAGACATGGCCTCACTTCTTCAGGCCTATTTTGCCTTACTCACTGAGTTTATGATTTAACAGGAGCCCGACTTCTTAGAGTAGTCACAGGATTGCTAATAACCTCACGTCCTTTAAGAACCTGAGGAATTATTCTTCTATCAGCCAACATCCCCACCCCCCCCTGGCTTTCAATAGTAGGGGAAGTGATAGCCCTTCCAGCTATCTTCTCCCATGAGTCTCATTCTATCTTAATTATTCCTTTGGTTGGGATAATGTACTTAAGAGCAGTATTTAGGCTTAGAATTTTTACAGAGCTTTTTCAGGGAACTCCCTCACAAACATCTACACATAGAGATGTTGAAAAAGTGGCCCATCTTACATTGTATGCCCATAGTGGGCCACTTTTGGGGATAATGACTTTCATTGATAAAGTGTGCTAAAACTGTTTTAACTAAAATCCAGTCAGGCTAGTTTATAAAAACACCGAGTTGTGGCCCCGGAGATAATGGCTAACCCCATTGCCTGACTATGAAAAAATCATTTTATACCCCCACTTACAAAAAAAACACCATTTGAATGTGAGTAGACTCTGCTATAGTTTCACTCCCAGCACCAATTAACCTTAGGTATTGGTGAAACTTTGGCTCACTTTTAGGCCTCTGCCTAATTATTCAAATTTCAACAGGACTTTTCCTTTCGTTTCACTATTCCGCCCATCCAGCCACCGCATTTGAATCGGTTATTCATATTGATCGTAACGTTAATTATGGGTGACTCCTTCGGTCTATCCATGCTAACGGTGCTTCTGCCTTTTTCTTTTGCATGTATCTTCACATTGGACGTGGCCTTTATTATGGCTGCTATAACCAAAGAAAGGTATGATTCTCTGGTGTAGTACTTCTTCTTTTAACAATAGGAATTGCTTTTCTAGGATATGTCCTCCCATGAGGACAAATATCTTTCTGAGGCGCCACTGTAATCACCAACCTTCTCACGGCTATCCCATTTATTGGGCAACCTTTAGTACAATGAATTTGAGGAGGTTATGGGGTTAGGGGAGCAACACTAACCCGTTTTTATAGCCTCCACTTTCTTCTACCTTTCGGGCTAGCTCTTGGAGCACTAGCTCACATTATTCTCCTCCACGAAAAGGGCTCTTCCAACCCCCTCGGAACCTCCTCTGCCACTGCCAAAATTCGATTTCACCCTTACTACACCACTAAAGACTGACTTGGATTCACAGTATTCTTTTCGTTTTTTTTGGGCCTGGTTCTTTTAAAGCCCCATATTCTGGGGGCCCCAGAAAATTTTTTCCCTGCTGATCCTCTCTCCACCCCTGTACATATCCAACCTGAATGATACTTCCTTTTTGCTTATACTATTCTTCGATCTATACCAAACAAATCTCTGGGAGTTTTATATATGGGGTTTGCTATTCTTAGACTAGCATTTTTTGCTCTATACCACACAAGCTTATTCCAGAGGGCTTTTTGAACACCTCCTTTAGGTGTCCTATTCGCCTTCCACATTTTTGTCTGAATTATATTAACTTGACTTGGAGGAAAACCAGCTGAGCACCCTTATATCTTATGGGGACAAATCTTCTCTCTTTTATATATTTTATTCTACCCCAGCTCGTTGGTCCTAGCTAAGCTATGACAGTGAAGTGTTCGGGCACGGCCCCAGAAAATCTAATGAAAAGAGCCACGATTGGAATTTTATTAATGGCAGCATTAACGCTAGCCCTCCTTTTTATTGCAAAGCTAGTTAGGGCCCGACGACTTAAGGATATGCAAAAAAGAACACCATTTGAATGTGGATTTGACCCTTACGGGTCAGGCCGCTTTCCCTTCAGCCTCCACTTCTTTCTAATAGCCATTTTATTTCTTTTATTTGACCTAGAAATTGCTTTATTATACCCTTTGGCAACGCTAGAGCTAGGCCACATCAGAGCCAGCTCAGCTATTACGGCCTTTCTATTTCTAGGAATCGTCCTCGTAGGACTTATCCACGAATGAAATGAAGGGTCTCTCCAATGGAAAATGTAAAACCACTTTATACCTAAGACATAATCCTGACTTTAGTCAGCCTTGGGCTTTACCCTCTTAGCATACACATTGATTTATCATCTATTATTTGATTAGCCCCTTTTCACCAGAAAAGCACCATCTTTTCCGGTAAAAAGGCCGTGTGCCCCCCGGGGGGGGGGGGGGGGGGGATAAAAAAAAGATTCATTTATTAACCCTAAATCAGGTTTTTTTAATCTAGCCGATTTCTTTTTTCAGCAAATTCTTTCACATTTTCCTCGCAAAGCTTGTCGGCTCAGCTCATCTGAACTCAAATTTCTCTATCACGCTGTGATGAATCAAGGCTACACCTTTACATCCTAGCTTTTGGCTAGATGCGGGGGTCCGTTTGTGTGGGACGTCCCCTTCTCCGCCTGCCAAGATAGATATTCCCGTTCAAACTCCTGGAAAGTCTTATCTTCTAATGTCTCACAGACTTTCATTGATTTCTTTTTCTCTTTTCCGACCGATTCTTGTTAATAATCATTCGGGAGGAAAACACGCTTAACGCTTTGTATTAACCGACGACAATTATCTTTCTTATAGGCCCATTTTTACCTTCATAAATCTGCGCCTCCGAGAATAGACCGAAAGAGAGCCGCCGGTAAATTTTTATCTTATAGAGTGACTATAAATTTTATAAAAGAAATCTATAAGAGACTTTATAATATTATATTAAGTAATATCGGGTAAAATTATAGGCACAAATTTATAGTTAGGGTGTTTCAACACCTAAGGAAGGGCCGAAACCTTCTACAATAAATCGTTTCTAACTATTTCTCTAGTATCAATTAGTACAACCGTCTTCCAAACGGTAAGTTCGCCCCATGGCGAGAGGAATACACAACATCGATGGTAAAAGCCTTGGAGGCAAAGCTGCCTTGAAAGCAGCTAATGAGGGCTCATTTCCCTCTTTACCAAACCTGTTGGTGTGGTGTATTTAGCACATAGGGTTTTCACCTCTGAAGAGCAGGGCTAACTGCCATCAATTAAGTGGTAAGAGCCTGAGCAGGCGTTAGTCTTGTAAACTAAAGATAGAGATTTAGCATTCTCTTTACTACTCTATCCCTCTGCAGTAAGTTAAAGAAAACTATAGGGCTCATGACCCTCCAATAGTCTCATCGTAGGGCTCTGCAGTTTTATGGAAAGGGACGTACTACCGCCCGTAGTCAGGTTAGAAGCCCGATTTCACATGTAGTCTTTCCATTTTATTATTTATATGGTCGGCCCTATAAATTTAGAGCCACAATATAGTTAGTATACCTTGCTTACGCCAAGGAAGCCCCTCTAAACGAGGGTGGCTCTTACATATAGTGAAAGACTCGACTCAGATCAGCCAGTCCTTGGGGAGCATGGTCCTGACTCATATGTTGGCTGTCTCTGAGCTAGATGCATGGTAGTCTACGCAAAGAGAGAGGTGTATTATAAACCGAAATGGAATAATGTTTAAAACATTTCCTTAGCGGGGGGTGTTATTAATTTAAAGAAGAGGCCCCATTAAAGTCTCTTACACCAGTACTGAATTTTAGGGCAATGGGGGGCACCCCGACCTAGCTAATGAGAAATAGGGGTGAGCAAAGCAAGGTGCCAGAACTCTCGGTTAAGCCAGTATCCCCAGTTAAACAAGCAACGGCTAGGTGGTCAGACGGTATAAGATAATAAAAAGTGCTTCGCGTGTCACTTCCAGAGGTCAAATAAGAGGACGGTTGACTTTGCCCAAAAAACACTTAACCGTTGAACCCGCGAAATTTTGGACGATAGACCCGGATTAGAGACCCGGTTATTCCTTAGCGAAAATATGTCATACAACTGCCTGGGAACTACGGGGCACGCTCTAAAACTCGAGGGACTTGGCGGTGCACTAATCCCCCCAGGGGAACCTGGCCCTTAATTCGATGACCCACGAACCTCTTACCTTTTCTAGTTCTGCCTTTAGCCGGCTCTAATAAAGGCAGCTAATACAGGCGGAGACCTTTCAGTTTGCATACCGCCGTTTCGTAGCTTGTATCGCGAGAGGACCTAAACAGGCGCCACAGCGGCTTTACATAAAATATAGCCTCTCTATTAATTCAGGTAAACGTGTAGCCCATGGAAAGGGGAAGCTGGGTTACAATTGGGGCTTAAGAATAGAGTGACTACCTTAAGGGTAAGGCAAAAGAGGACTTGGAAGTAACAACCTTGGATAATGAGGTAGTGAATAGAGCTCTAGTGTGTGTACAAATCGCCCGTCGCTCGCCTTGAAAAGGGTGATAAGTCGTAACACGGTAGGGGTACCGGAAGGTGCCCCTAATACATTAAAATATATCTAGGATGTAATCCTGACCGTTAGTCAGCCTTGGGCTTTACCCTCTTAGTATTAACACTTGGATAAGTGTCACACAGCCATTTTATCGGAAAAGACGTTGCCCTTTATCCTTAATTCAAATGATTTTAACAAAACTACGCCAAGAAGATATATATAATGCTAATTCCACTTTTACTTTTTGCTCTATCGGTTACAACAACCGCAATCGTTCCAGTCATAGGAACACCATTTGCACTAGGAAGTGCTTTTATAATTAGACTAATTTTCACCACTGCTTTTATAATTAGTGTTCTCCCTACCTGATTTGGAGCCACCCTCTTTTTAGTCTATATCGGAGCCGTGATAGTTCTTTTTCTTTATATGTGCTGCCTTAGGCCAAATCAACGAATTCAAGGCCCACGGTCGGCATTTATTGGGGTGGTGTGTGGAACAAGTCTTATAATAACGTCAATTGTAGCCCTTTCTTTTTCAGGGCTAACTCTCTCCCAAACTTCCTTAGATGGGGGCACTGCCTCATGAATGTTAGCTCAAGCTCAAGCCCCAATTGACTTAGCATCCCGATCTAGAGGAGATCTGCTTATTTTCTCAGGCCTTATTTTATTTTTTACTCTCATTTCAGTCGTAAAGATCTGCAAAAAAGATCAAGGGCCCCTTCGACCCTTTAAGCGCTCTCAAGCAACAACACAAAATAAGACTCTATAATCCCCACCTAAGCACAGTGCCAGAGTTAATGGGTCATCTTGATGTGGTGAACTACGGCGTGATCCGCGCCCTGTGTTACTAGCCAACCTCCCCAGAAGGTAGTTTAACTAAAATACTGGCCTTGGGAGCTAGAAATCGAGGAGAAACCCCTTGCCTTTTGAGTTATTTTCATAAAAGGTGGCAGAGTTTAATGCACTGGGCTGTAAACCCAGCTACGGACCAAAGGTCCCCTTTTAAAATCCTGCTTATCCTCTTAGCATACACATTGATTTATCATCTATTATTTGATTAGCCCCTTTTCACCAGAAAAGCACCATCTTTTCCGGTAAAAAGGCCGTGTGCCCCCCGGGGGGGGGGGGGGGGGGGGGGGATAAAAAAAAGATTCATTTATTAACCCTAAATCAGGTTTTTTTAATCTAGCCGATTTCTTTTTTCAGCAAATTCTTTCACATTTTCCTCGCAAAGCTTGTCGGCTCAGCTCATCTGAACTCAAATTTCTCTATCACGCTGTGATGAATCAAGGCTACACCTTTACATCCTAGCTTTTGGCTAGATGCGGGGGTCCGTTTGTGGGGACGTCCCTTCTCCGCCTGCCAAGATAGATATTCCCGTTCAAACTCCTGGAAAGTCTTATCTTCTAATGTCTCACAGACTTTCATTGATTTCTTTTTCTCTTTTCCGACCGATTCTTGTTAATAATCATTCGGGAGGAAAACACGCTTAACGCTTTGTATTAACCGACGACAATTATCTTTCTTATAGGCCCATTTTTACCTTCATAAATCTGCGCCTCCGAGAATAGACCGAAAGAGAGCCGCCGGTAAATTTTTATCTTATAGAGTGACTATAAATTTTATAAAAGAAATCTATAAGAGACTTTATAATTATATTAAGTAATATCGGGTAAAATTATAGGCACAAATTTATAGTTAGGGTGTTTCAACACCTAAGATAAATAAATGCACTGGCTGTGGCAGAAACTGCGGTAGATTTAAGCTCTGCAAATGGGTATCACAACTACCCCAGCTCGACTAAACTCTTAAATCATCAGAAATCTTAGTAGCGGGAGCAAAAAGACCCTAAACCTAGAAAGTACCTCACAGGGAAGCCCTCACCTTTAAAAGGGGAGCGATTTTTAAAACTAAAGTACGGCTTAAAACCGGTACCTTTTGCATTATGGTTAGATGAAAGCTTTCTGAATCACTTTTCCCGAAGTGATGTGATCTACCATGAAGAGGAGGGATAGCGTTGTAAAGCTATGGATTTACTTCATGGTAGAGGCGAGATACCTATTCGCACATCACGATAGCTGGTCCTCCTAAAAAGGCGCCTTAGCGCCTCAACTATTAGTTCCTTTGGCAAACTAACGCCATTTGTCTAAATAGTTGCCTGGTGTGGGGGGGATAAGCCCACCACACAAAAGTTAAGGTAGATCGATGGGCAGTATTCTTAGTAGGCTTACCAGTGGCCACCTTAGTGATCTTCTTATAAAGAAAAGCTCGCCCTAAAAAAAATCAACTTCCCTCACCTTGTTCTGTATAGAAGCCTTAACTGCCTAATAAAAGGCGCAGGAATGAGAATTTATAAATTAGTAGTCATCGCTAACCCTATATGTGGCCTCCAATCAAGCTAGGCTAGCTTTATCCACAGGGAAGAGCCCAAAACATGTCACTAAGGAACTCGGCAAATTAAGCTATCACGCCTGTTTCCCAAAAACATGGCCCCCCGCCATAATTCATCATGGGGGGTCACACCTGCACAATGCCCTACGGGGTCAATTGCCGCGGTAACCTGACCGTGCAAAGGTAGCGTAATAAATAGCCTGTTAATTGTTGGCCTGTATGAATGGTACGACGCTGGTAGCACTGTCTCAGTGACACTTATTTGAATTTAACTTTCTGGTGAAAAGGCCAGAATACAACTGAAAGACGATTAGACCCTGTCGAACTTTAGGTAGAATGGCAGCAGACAGACTTCGACTGACTCCTGCCCCCAAACCTTTGGTTGGGGAAACCGGGGACTAAAAAAACCGCCCCCTCCTGAGTGTTGACACCCACCATGTTAGAGACAGAAAAGACTCTGTCTCCAGGGCAATTAGCCTTCAGGAAAGCACAAACTTAAAAACCAAAAAGCCTGACAAGGCATAGATTGCTTATTAAATGAACCTAAAGACCCATTACTGGGAATCTGTTAAAAAGGAAGAGTTACCGCAGGGATAACAGCGTTATCCTCCCGGCGAGACCACATTAAGGGGAGGGTTTGCGACCTCGATGTTGGCTCAGGGCCTCCTAGAAGTGCAGGGGCTTCTAAGGGTTGGTCTGTTCGACCATTAAAGCCCTACGTGAGCTGAGTTCAGATCGGCGTAAGCTAGGTCGGTTTCTATCTTCAGAAATTTAAACTAAGGGTTTGTACGAAAGGACTTCGCTTAGGGAATAATTCCGTTAATTAATGACCCCATCTAAAAACCACACTTTATACCTAAGACATAATCCTGACCGTTAGTCAGCCTTGGGCTTTACCCTCTTAGCATACACATTGATTTATCATCTATTATTTGATTAGCCCCTTTTCACCAGAAAAGCACCATCTTTTCCGGTAAAAAGGCCGTGTGCCCCCCCGGGGGGGGGGGGGGGGGGGGGGGGATAAAAAAAAGATTCATTTATTAACCCTAAATCAGGTTTTTTTAATCTAGCCGATTTCTTTTTTCAGCAAATTCTTTCACATTTTCCTCGCAAAGCTTGTCGGCTCAGCTCATCTGAACTCAAATTTCTCTATCACGCTGTGATGAATCAAGGCTACACCTTTACATCCTAGCTTTTGGCTAGATGCGGGGGTCCGTTTGTGTGGGACGTCCCCTTCTCCGCCTGCCAAGATAGATATTCCCGTTCAAACTCCTGGAAAGTCTTATCTTCTAATGTCTCACAGACTTTCATTGATTTCTTTTTCTCTTTTCCGACCGATTCTTGTTAATAATCATTCGGGAGGAAAACACGCTTAACGCTTTGTATTAACCGACGACAATTATCTTTCTTATAGGCCCATTTTTACCTTCATAAATCTGCGCCTCCGAGAATAGACCGAAAGAGAGCCGCCGGTAAATTTTTATCTTATAGAGTGACTATAAATTTTATAAAAGAAATCTATAAGAGACTTTATAATTATATTAAGTAATATCGGGTAAAATTATAGGCACAATTAAATGGGAGGTGGCAGAAAAATGTAATTGGGCTTAAGACCCAAACTACGGACCAACCAAAGGTCCCCTTCTAAATGCTTGCTGACCTATTCACTATTTTTGATTCCCAAACTTATATCAACCAGAGAGGGATCTTTAAGTCAACCGCTTTTTGAGGTTTTTCTTTACTTTTGCCTGTGGCATTTCCCGCCGGACAGTGGTTAAGAGGGAGAACTTTCTGAAATCAGTTCATTCGGCCCGTAGTTAGCTGAGCTTGACACGAAACAGCTTTAGTAGTTAAAGACTCGGGCTCTGCCCTTATTTTTGTCTCGGCGGGCTGAATAATAGCTTCCACAATTTACTGGCAAATCACGCCAGGAGTTTTTTTAGCTTTAGCGCACCCAGCGCTAACAGCGTGTGTAGCCTTTAGCCTGTGAAGAGCCATAATCCTGGCTGCAGCTCTTACCTGCTCAAACCAGTTTCTAGCAGGATTTGTTCCAGACGGCTGCCCAAACTTTATGGCTCCACCGCTAGTGGTAGTGGAAGTATTTAGCCATATTATGCGACCTCTTGCTCTATGCGGACGACTCAGCCTCACAGTAAGTGTCGGCCACATCATCATAGCCCTAGTTAGGGGTTTTGTATCAGAAAGCATGTTTAAATTAGATTATCTCTCTGATCTAGGAAACTTTTGAAGTGGAATAAAAAACCTTGGAAGGTCACTAAATGGAAAAGAAACTCTAATCATAGTTAACGAGTTTTTATCTTATACTTCTGGGCAAGTTTTTAAGCCTTTTGTTCTTATAGGTTTGAGATGTTTTTTAACGCTTGTAGAGCTTGGAATTAGGGCTCTACAAGCATATATTTTCTTTACGCTTCTTCTTTTCTTTAACACGCAGTACCCTCGCTGCTGTTAACTACTTTTAAATCGTGTGACGTTGACTATCATCTACTAATCACAAAGATATTGGCACAATATACCTCATCCTAGGATTTTGAGGAGGAATTGCGGGAACAACACTAAGTTTGTTAATTCGAATTCATTTAATACACACAGGCACAGGCTTCTTAGTCACCGGCACTCTCTATAATGCCGTAATCACGGCTCATGCCTTTTTAATGATTTTTTTTATGGTTATACCTGTACTGATTGGGGGTTTTGGGAATTGGTTAGTTCCTCTAATAATTCCGGCCCCAGACCTGGGGTTACCCCGAATAAACAATCTTAGGTTTTGGTTTCTGCCTCATTCCCTTGTATTTTTATTGGTCTCTACTCTAACAGACACTGCTGTAGGAACCGGCTGAACTCTTTACCCGCCACTATCATCTTTAGAAGGCCACCATTCACCATGTGTAGATGAGGCAATTTTCTCACTTCACATGTCAGGTATTGCCTCTATTTTTGCTAGAATCAACTTCTTAACTACTATTAAGCATGCCCGAGGGCCCCACAAAACTTTTGTCTCCCTACCTCTTTTTGTTGCTGCTATCGGAGTAACCAGCATTCTTTTACTCTTATCAGTTCCAGTTCTTGCTGGGGGCCTAACAATACTTATTACAGATCGTAATATTAATACAGCCTTTTTTGACCCTGAGGGGGGAGGAGACCCAGTGCTATTCCAACACCTATTTTGATTCTTTGGACACCCTGAAGTTTACATTCTTATCCTCCCTGGATTTGGGGCTATTTCCCACGTTTTTATATACTACGCTGGTAAAGACAAAGCTTTTGGCCACAGAAGAATAATTTACGCTATGGGTAGAATTGGAGTTTTAGGATTTGTAGTTTGGGGGCACCATATATTCACTGTAGGATTAGATGTAGACTCTCGTGCCTACTTTACCTCTGCCACCATAATTATTGCGGTGCCTACTGGAGTTAAAGTTTTTAGCTGACTGGGCACCCTAATAGGAGGGGCCCTACGATTTGAAGCCCCGCTTTTTTGAGGGCTAGGCTTCTTAGGCCTATTTACTGTTGGAGGGCTTACCGGAATTATTTTGGCTAACGCCTCTCTGGACGTAATACTTCATGATACTTACTTTGTAGTAGGCCACTTCCATTATGTCTTGTCCATAGGAGCAGTTTTTACGATTTTTGGTTCAGTGACCCATTTTTTCCCTCTATTTACTGGGGTAACAATGCACGGCCGTATAACAATTAAACATTTTTTGAATATAAGAGTTGCCGTTAATATTACCTTTATGCCTCATCATTTTTTAGGCTTATCAGGAATACCTCGACGTGTATTTGACTACCCAGTAGGGTACTCCTTTTGACATAGAATCAGAAGAATTGGAGCCGTGATAGACTACCTCACGGTAAACTACTTTATCTTAATTCTTTGAGAAGCCCTCTCTGTGCAACGCCCCTTTACTGGGTTTCTTCACACCCCTACTGCACGAGAGTGATACGCCCGAACTATTATCCTCCCTGGAGAGCATCATGCCTACCGTAGAATGGACAGAAGATGGCTTAAACCTCAAGCTTTTACGGGAACTCGATTCTCTCATACCTTTTTAAGGAAAAAAAACTCAAATATTTAGTAAATAGCTACTAATAAGCAGATATTGAAATGAAAACACTTTTGCAAACCCCGCTGTTTAGAAAAAACAGGGCAATAGATAAAACGTCCTTGCCTTTTAGAGAAATAAAGCCCCCAGTTACTCAGCTCTCTGACTTAAGTGGATTTGAAAAAGCTAGAGGAGACGTGCCTACTATGCCTTTTAATATAACCAAGTTTCACCGAGTCCAAGAGAGTCCTTGACCTTTTAGGGTCACCCTCGGAATAACAGTTCTTATTACCGGTATACTTGAGTGGTTTTGAGAAAGCTCACTTACCGGGCTAACTATGGGAGTACTAATAACTCTTTTTAGTTGTTGCCTCTGATGACGGGATGTCATCCGAGAAGCCACTTTTCAAGGCAAACATACCAAGTTAATTCAAAATTTTATTAAAACAGGAATACTTTTATTCATTGCCTCAGAAGTTATATTCTTTTTTTCGTTTTTCTGAGCCTTTTTTCATTTCGCCTTAAGCCCTTCCTACGAAGTTGGCATAGTATGACCCCCTCTAGGCGTTGTTCCCCCGAATGCTTGAGGCCTTCCTTTTCTTAACTCAACCCTCCTAATCAGATCCGGCCTTACCTTAACATGAGCTTCCCGTGCAGTGAAAGAAGGGAGAAAATGATCTGCTGTTGGGGGTATAGTAGCAACTATTTTCCTCGGACTAATTTTTATAGGAGTACAAGCAAAAGAGTGATGAGAGGCCCCTTTTGATATTCGCGATTCAGTCTATGGAAGTTGCTTCTATATACTAACTGGACTCCACGGACTTCATGTATTTGGAGGGCTAGGCTTTCTTGTAGTATGTTTAGTGCGACTTATGCGTAATCACTTTTCAACAGCCCGCCATTTAGGGCTAACGTGCGCTATTTGATATTGACATTTTGTTGATGTGGTATGAGTTTTTCTTTGAATTATTATTTATGTCTGGGGGGGCTGAACTGAGGGTTCTTTTCTTCAGTACGTAAAAACAGGCCTTGGCCTATCCTAAGCCCCCCTTTTGCTAATAATAGAAAGAAGCCAAATAGAGGCATTCGCCTGTTAAGCGAGTCACTGAGCAAGTTTAGCTCCTCTCTAGAAAATATACTGGGGTAGGTTAAAGTAAACCAAGGGACTCATAACCCCAAATTGCCCAAAACAGGGCTCCTAGTATAAGTGAGGTTGGCAGAAAATGTCTTTGGCTTAGGACCAAACTATGCGGGCATCAACCCCGCACCTTACTTATGCTCCCACACTTTAATCAAGTTTTTTTCGCTGGCCCTGCCAGAAAAAAAGCAATGCAGCTTGCCTGTCTTTACGACCATATTTCTGCTGTAGCCATAATAATCTTAGTGGTTGTTCTATACTGAGCTGCAGTAGTTTTATCTACTAAAATTTCGGGGCACATGCTCTACAAAGAGCACAAGCCCCTAGAAACTGCTTGAACTATTATTCCAATACTCCTACTTTTATGAATTGCACTGCCTTCATTATACCTGCTGTACAGACATGATGAGACCCCCAAAAAAGTGTTTACAACAGTAAAAGTAATTGGTCATCAGTGATATTGAGAATATGAGTACAGTCCATGAGATATCTTTGAAGGAGACTTTTTTAGGTTTGATTCCTATATAGTCCGTGATCCGGACCTAAAACCGGGTGAGCCTCGTGTCCTCACAGTTGACAAACCTCTGGTTTTACCTTATGGTGTCCCCACACGAATTCTTACTACATCAGCAGACGTAATCCACAGATGGACTATCCCTTCAATGGGGATCAAAGTTGATGCTTTGCCTGGCCGGCTTAACCAAGCCGTAGTTACCCCCCTTAAACCAGGAGTGGCATATGGAATATGCTCAGAAATTTGCGGGGATGGTCATGCACACATGCCTATTCAGGCCGAATTTATTCATATAGACGACTTTGTTAAATGACTTAAAGCTGCTAAAGCAGCTGCTGCATAGGCAAAATACTCTCCCCCATAAAGGGGCTAGTTTAACTAGAGCATGGGCCTGTCTAGCCCGAGGTACACCAATAAATGGTGTGTCCCTTTATGCTTCCAAATAGCAACA